ACTCTATTTTTGTTAGTCTCATTTGTCTATAATGATAATAATTGATGAATCAAAAATTTTCAATTGAATTTTTTTTTTTTTCAATTGGTATTTTTGCTTATCTCATATTTTTTTTTTTCAAATATGGAAACTTAGGCAAGTGCTTTATAAACATATGTATGAAAATAATCAATTTGATTTCATTTAGCCTCTTCATGCTTACTATAACTAGTTATTTCGGTTTTCTATTAGCAGTTTTAACTATAACCTCAGCTCTATTTCTCGGTCTGAGCAAGATACGACTTATTTGAAATTAATTAACTGTACAATTCATAAAAATTGTGGGGTAGTCCATATATTTTATATATTCTAGAGTTCGTTATCTTGTCAATTTCCAATTATTGATCATTGAGATTCATGGACAATACATATTAATATTTAAGGATCAATATTACCTCTCCTTTTTTTTCTTCTGGTGCAAATAAATTGAAATGATTGAAGTTTTTCTATTTGGAATCGTATTAGGTCTAATTCCTATTACTTTGGCTGGATTATTTGTAACTGCATATTTACAATACAGACGTGGTGACCAGTTGGACCTTTGATTAATTAACATCTATTTTTTTGCTTGACCTCCTACTTGCTTGAACTCATAGGGGGTCAAATTCAGATTGCTGTTCAATTATTTCAGTACAATTTTGACCTACCAATAACAAGAAACAAGAATGCAATCACGCTCTGTAGGATTTGAACCTACGACATCGGGTTTTGGAGACCCACGTTCTACCGAACTGAACTAAGAGCGCGTTATTTTCAATAAAATAAAAGTAATCCTAATATATCTTGCATGTATATACTATCATATAGAATATGAGAAAATGAAAGAAAAGATTAATTAGGTATGTTCAATTGTAATCGATCTCAATTGATTCCTTTTTACTGTCCAGAAAAAAACGTAATAGGTAGGGATGACAGGATTTGAACCCGTGACATTTTGTACCCAAAACAAACGCGCTACCAAACTGCGCTACATCCCTTTCAATTGGTCTACAGTGTCATTGTAGAGAATCCCTGTCTTGTTTTCCAACATTTTGATTTATTTCCTAATTTGATATAAACAAATTAGATTGCCATTTCTTCTTTTTTGTTTCATATCATATAACATACATACCATATAATAATAAAAAGAATTATATACGCATGAAATAACTATGAAACCCGCCGTAAAAAAAGAAATATTTTTAGATAATGTTGAGGACATATTCTTTTTTTAGAAAAAAAAAAAAAAAAGAATATCTACCGAATTGTTGTAGATTTCAATTTCAATTAGAGAGTTCGTGCACAATATAAGCGGAACTATATAGACATCTGATCATATATGTATTACCATTATGTAGTACAAATTACTATAAAGAATAAAGAAGGAGTTTTTAAAATGAGAGATCTAAAAACATATCTCTCCGTGGCACCAGTAGTAAGTACTCTCTGGTTCGGATCTTTAGCAGGTCTATTGATAGAGATCAATCGTTTATTCCCAGATGCGTTGATATTCCCTTTTTTTTCATTCTAGTGATTAACCCATTCTAGTTGTTAACCCGGGAAGGGGTGAAGAAGATTAGAGCTACAATCAAATATCTGTGACTAATCCTCTCCCCTTATCTTTTTTTTGTTATTAGAATACAAAATAAGTTCGAAAAAGAAAAGAGAAAGAATAAAAGTGGATTCAACCTCAGTCAAACTCCGACTTGGGCCTAGGTTCCAATTAAATTACTAAACGAGTGATAACGGAAATAAAAATTGGATGGCTAGCACAAAAATATAATACAAGATACTGAAATGAAAAATGAAATACTGTACTGCGATTCTAAATTAGGAAATCCTTGTATTACTTATTATTACTATAATATGATTGCAACGAAATCTTTCATCATTTTAGCAACTTCTGCTTTTTTCGTTCCTTTTTTCTTTTCGTCATTTTGTTTTGGATCTGAAAATGAAATAGTTGCGTAAATCAAAAATACAAAGGAGGTTCATGGCCAAGGGTAAAGATGCCCGAGTAACGGTTATTTTGGAATGTACTAGTTGTGTTCGAAACATTTCTAATAAAGAATCAATGGGGATTTCCAGATATATTACTCAAAAGAATCGACACAATACACCTAGTCGATTGGAATTGAGAAAATTCTGTCCCTGTTGTTACAAACATACGATTCATGGGGAGATAAAGAAATAGATCCGTCTGTGTGTAACCCTTCCATTCCAAGGAAAATGAAAAATGACATATAGAAAATCTATTTTCTATTTACTAAAAAAAAAAATAAATCCTATTTCTTAATTCTAAATCGGTTTTTTTTGATCCGATTGAAATAGGATTTTCGGGATAAGGAATAAACAAACCATGGATAAATCAAAGCGACTCCTTCTTAAATCCAAACGATCTTTTCGTAGGCGTTTGCCCCCGATTCAATCGGGGGATCGAATTGATTATAGAAACATGAGTTTAATTAGTCGATTTATTAGTGAACAAGGAAAAATATTATCTAGACGAGTAAATAGATTGACTTTAAAACAGCAACGATTAATTACTATTGCTATAAAACAAGCTCGTATTTTATCTTTGTTACCTTTTCTTAATAATGAAAAACAATTTGAAAGAAGCGAGGCAATCGCTCGAAGTATTGGTCTTAGAACTAGAAATAAATAAGCTTACCTTTCAATTGAATAAAAATGAAAATCTAAACGCTCAAAGTAGGATTGATGCTTTGTTCAAAAAATCCGAGAACCTAGATTTTATTTTCGTGTTGTAAGAATAAAAAAAAAAGAATGAGGGAAGCAGAATCAATCTTTTTTTTTATTGAGCATCTTTGTTCATTTTGACAATTTGATGATATTTATCATACTAATTTCTACTCTACCTTCCCGGCGTTCATTCTGCAGGGAACTCCATTTAAACTATTCCGATGGATTTTTTCCACTCTTCTTATTTTCTAATCTCATTTGAAATCATATAAAAACAATTCCTATTTAATATAGCGATTTGTGCAAGTATTTTACGATTAAGAAGCAACTGCTTCTTGTACAGATTGTTCATTAATCCACTATAATTATAGTATACTTTACTGTCTCGAACTACTGCATTTATTCGAGCGATCCATAAATGGCGAAAATCCCTTTTTTTCCTAACTCTATCCCGATAGGATGAAACCAAAGCTCTTATTTTCTGTTGAGTAATAGTTCGAGTAAGTCTTGAATGAGCCCCTCGAAAACTTGATGCAAATAAACGAATTTTTGTTCTACGTCTCCGAGTTATATATCCTCGTTTAATTCTGGTCATTGAATAAAAAAAACTTTGATGAATAACTAATTGATTTCTTTTCTTTCAGTTATTCCTTTCCTAGTCTATTAATAACAAAACGGATTTTTCCAATGTATAAAAAAAAATTCCAATGGCTTTTGCTACTATAACCTTCCCGACCACTATTTTTTTTTCTTTTTTGGGGAGGCATTTCATCTCATAATAAAAAATTGTATTGATATTGTGATACTAAGTATCAAAAAAACATAGTAAATGTAAATAAAAAAAAATAGAAATGGATAAAGAAATAGTGGTTTCCATCGTTTCTATGGTTAGTTCTTAAACGGTGAGGTCCTCTCTATACACCGGAGCTCATTCTTTTCTATTGTTAACTTGTACAGTTCACGTTCTTTGGCTCTACCCATGAATTATCGTTCTTTCACAATGAGATTTACCTGTGCAGTAACGGTATTTAATTATGAAGATTCGCCGGGTAGCTAACCCTCTTAGTCCGTTTTTGCAAGAAGAAGGGTATAATAAAATCCTTCTGTTAAGTTAAATAGGGTTTCCTCCGCGTAATGGATAAGCATTTATTACCAATGGGGAATTCTTTCTCATCTTAAATGGAAAACGGGGGTGATTGGATTTGCACCAATATAAACCATAAATTTGATACACAATAAAGGGTACGAGAAATCTTTTTTTTTTTTTTAGATAGTGAATGTAGCTCTTCCATTCTATCCTATTCATTCACTGGTATTGATCACTGATACTGGAAAAATACTTTCCTTTCTTTTGTGCCAGTCTATGATCTGAACGAGTCGCACATACACCCTAGTACATGTTCCTCGACGCTGAGGACATCCCCGAAGGGCGGGCGATTTGGTGACATTTTTGATTGGCTGTCTTGTGTTTCTAATAAGTTGTTTAATAGTTGGCATGTTGAATCATATACATAATGAATTGGTTTAGATCGATCCTAACCGGATGATTATGAATTAGTTCTAGATTCTATATTAATAATTAATAGTATTAATAATACTAGATTAATTAATAGAAAATATTCTATTAAACCCAGTAAGAAGATAAAATCTCAAATTGCGGATTTGCAAAAAATATCTTCTTTCTATTTTTTATTCAACGGCTACAAGATCAACAATTCCATGAGCTTGGGCTTCTGTTGCTGACATAAAAACATCCCTTTCCATGTCTTCGGATATAACCCATAAGGGTTTGCCTGTTCTTTGTACATAAACTCTTGTGATGCTTTCCCGCAACTTCAGTAGTTCTTCCGCTTCCAAGATAAATTCTCCCGTTTGTGCCTCATAAAAAGAACTAGCAGGTTGATGGATCATTACCCTGATGATTTAATAAATGGTTTCTCTATCTCACATGATGAGTTAAAGAGAAAAACAATAAATAAATTGAAACAACCGTACAGGCATCTTTTGTGCATTGCATACGGCTTCACAATGGAATTCATTTTCACCTTCCATCAAAGGAATAGAAAATATAGGATCTATCAGACCCAGAGGAGTAAATGATCCAATAACCACCCTTCCTTTTATTTTGAAGTCATTTTTAAATACTATGATGGCTCCGTTGCTTTATTATTTTTCGTCTTTTATTCAGCAATCCCAAAGTTTCTTTTTTTTTTTTTTGTAATTCAAATAAATAAAAAAAAAATTATTTATTTATTTGAATATTCTTTCATAACCGAAATATTGTTAAGAGTCTTCTGTTGTGAAAACAAAAAAGTTTGTGACGCTGAAAGAGGGGGCCCTCGATAGATCAAATAAAATAGGAAATGCCTTTTATCTCATACTACTGTTTCGATACATAATCTTAAGGATTTAGAAAAAACAAAAGAATAAAAAAGGGTCTCATATCGAATTCAAAGTGCCATGCTATTATTACTTAATATTCATATTTTATATGGCGAAGGCATAGTTTTGTTTTATTTTTTGTCTCAAATTTAACTAAAAAAAGCAGTGGCGCCAAGCGTGAGGGAATGCTAGACGTTTGGTAATTTCTCCACCGACTAGAATAAAAGATCCCATTGAGGCGCCTAATCCCATGCATATTGTCTGTACATCAGGTCGCACAAATTGCATAGTATCATAAACAGCTACTCCGGGTATTACCCATCCGCCGGGAGAGTTTATAAATAAATACAGATCTTTGGTATCATCCTCTATACTGAGATATACCATAAGACCGATAAGTTGATTTGAGATCTCGCTATCAACCTCTTGGCCTAAAAAAAGTAATCTTTCTCGATAAAGTCGGTTGATTAGGATAAAATTGTATACCTTAAGAACCGTACATGCACCTTTTGATGCATACGGTTCAACAAAAATTGCGAAAAAAAAAAAGAATCAATGTTTAGATTCCAGTCTTTTTTAGTTTAGCGGGATCTTTTTCACTTCTAATGAACGGGCCTTCCTTTTTTAAAGAAAGATTCGTTTTGGCTCCTTTATCTATAATCTATACTATAAAAAAGAAAAAAAAAAAAACGAATTCATTCAATTTATTGATCTAACTTTTCATTGATGTATTCTTTCATCGAAATTAAATAGAAATTACGATGTAATTTTCTTGTTTCTGAATGGGCTTCTTCACTTCAATTCTTTTAGGTTTATGCTATACTCCGAGTAAAGATACGCCTGATTTGGATTTGCACATATAGGACAAATGCCTAAATACCATGTCTTTGTGCTACGACTTCTTTTTTTTTTTCATTATTTTTATGTTTTTTATATCAAATATTCAACGTATTCATCATATGACTCGATTGATTAGCAGTTTTAGATCACTGCTATTTATAACTAAAATATGATACAAGTAGTAATTATCGAATCCATATATTCAAAATTGGGTTTTTTCTAAACGGAGCCTCTATACTTCATTTTATTGGTCCAACCAAGCAAACCATAAATTTTTCTAATTGATAAGATTAATCTGTATACCCCCTCAAAAAAAAAATAGATCTAATTACACTTCACGCTCCAAATTTTTGATAATTCAATCAATCTTTCTTGGGCGAAAGAGAGGATATCTCGATCGGGGGAGAGAACGGGGAAATCCCATATGACCCAATATATCTGACAAGTCGCACTATACGTCAACCCAAGATGCATCTTCCTCTCCAGGACTTCGAAAAGGTACTTGTGGAACACCAATAGGCATAAAATGAAAGAAAAAAAAATAATTAAGTACTATAGCTCACTTTGATATGGAAGCGTAACCACAGGTTTATTGTCTTAATAAATAAGATTTGTCTTTATTAGATTTTACCTTTTTTTATCTTATTTTATATATAAATTGAATAAGTTCATAAAAAGGGAAGACAGAATGAATAAAGGAAAATTCTTTCGAATAGATCTTTTTTTTTCTATCATGAAAAAATCTGTATGCATTCACTCATAGAAAATAGGATCAACTCCGACTCACCATTGCGTATTGGTACTTATCGGGTATAGAATAGATCTGCTTCTCTTTGTTCCTACGAACCTAATTTTTCCATTTTTACTAAAATAATAGACCAAATAGTAATCCTTTCTCTGAGATAATCCCCTGAAAGGGGGAGGTCCATAGCCTACTACTAGTTTTTTTTTAGTGCAATAAAGTTACATAGTGTCTATTTTTCGTTGCTAAAGGGGTATTTCCATGGGTTTGCCTTGGTATCGTGTTCATACCGTCGTATTGAATGATCCCGGTCGTTTGCTTTCTGTTCATATAATGCATACAGCTCTAGTTGCCGGTTGGGCCGGTTCAATGGCTCTATACGAATTAGCGGTTTTTGATCCCTCTGATCCTGTTCTTGATCCAATGTGGAGACAAGGTATGTTCGTTATACCCTTCATGACTCGTTTAGGAATAACCAATTCATGGGGCGGTTGGAGTATCACAGGAGGGACTATAACGAATCCGGGTATTTGGAGTTACGAAGGTGTGGCCGGAGCACATATTGTGTTTTCTGGCTTATGCTTCTTGGCAGCTATTTGGCATTGGGTGTATTGGGATCTAGAAATATTTTGTGATGAACGTACAGGAAAACCTTCTTTGGATTTACCGAAGATTTTTGGAATTCATTTATTTCTTGCAGGGGTGGCTTGCTTTAGTTTTGGTGCATTTCATGTAACAGGATTATATGGTCCTGGAATATGGGTGTCCGATCCTTATGGATTAACCGGAAGGGTACAATCTGTTAATCCAGCGTGGGGTGTGGAAGGGTTTGATCCTTTTGTTCCGGGAGGAATAGCCTCTCATCATATTGCAGCAGGTACTTTGGGTATATTAGCGGGCCTGTTCCATCTTAGTGTCCGTCCGCCCCAACGTCTATACAAAGGATTACGTATGGGAAATATTGAAACAGTCCTTTCCAGTAGTATTGCTGCTGTCTTTTTCGCAGCTTTTGTTGTTGCTGGAACTATGTGGTATGGTTCAGCAACTACCCCCATTGAATTATTTGGTCCTACTCGTTATCAATGGGATCAGGGATACTTCCAGCAAGAAATATATCGAAGAGTAGGTGCTGGCCTAGCCGAAAATCAAAGTTTATCCCAAGCTTGGTCTAAAATTCCTGAAAAATTAGCTTTTTATGATTACATCGGCAATAATCCCGCAAAAGGTGGATTATTCAGAGCGGGCTCCATGGACAACGGAGATGGAATAGCTGTTGGGTGGTTAGGACACCCCATTTTTAAAGATAAAGAAGGGCGTGAACTTTTTGTACGTCGTATGCCCACTTTTTTTGAAACATTTCCGGTTGTTTTGGTAGATGGAGACGGAATTGTTAGAGCTGATGTTCCTTTTAGAAGGGCAGAATCGAAGTATAGTGTTGAACAAGTAGGTGTAACTGTTGAGTTCTATGGCGGTGAACTCAATGGAATCAGTTATAGTGATCCTGCTACTGTGAAAAAATATGCTAGACGTGCTCAATTGGGTGAAATTTTTGAATTAGATCGTGCTACTTTGAAATCCGATGGGGTTTTTCGTAGTAGTCCAAGGGGTTGGTTTACTTTTGGGCATGCTTCGTTTGCTTTGCTCTTCTTCTTCGGACACATCTGGCATGGTGCTAGAACCTTGTTCAGAGATGTCTTTGCTGGTATTGATCCAGATTTGGATGCGCAAGTAGAATTTGGTGCATTCCAAAAACTGGGAGATCCAACTACAAGAAGACAAGTAGTCTGATATAACATTGCTCGGTTATTTTTTTCCTTTATTTTTGTGATTTGACATAGATAGAATACCGGATAAATCTTGATTTGGATTGCTGCCTTTTTGTTTTTTTGACTTTTGTCTTGAACTTTATCCGGAAAAAATTCCCCAATAAATAGGTATGGAAGCTATAATTGTAAACCGAAATTAAATCTATGGAAGCATTGGTTTATACATTCCTCTTAGTCTCGACTCTAGGAATCATTTTTTTCGCTATCTTTTTTCGCGAACCACCTAAAGTTCCAACTAAAAAGATGAAATGATTTTTCATTATCTCAATTGAAGTAAAGTAAAGAGCCTCCCAATATTAGGAGGCTCTTTACTTTACTTCAACTAGTCCCCGTGTTCCTCGAATGGATCTCTTAGTTGTTGGGAGGGTTGCCCAAAAGCAGTATATAAGGCATACCCGGTAAAACTTACAAGTAAACCAGATATAGAGATGGCAACTAGAGTTGCTGTTTCCATTTTTATATAATTTCAAGACCACAATGGATCTATGATAAGATCATTTATTTACAATGGAATGGTATACAAAGTCAACAGATCTCAATCAATACAAAATAGAATTTATGGCTACACAAACAGTTGAGGATAGTTCTAGATCTGGTCCAAGACGAACGATTATAGGGGATTTACTGAAACCATTGAATTCAGAATATGGGAAAGTAGCTCCTGGTTGGGGAACTACTCCTTTGATGGGTGTTGCGATGGCTCTATTTGCGATATTTTTGTCTATTATTTTGGAGATTTATAATTCTTCCATTTTACTGGACGGAATTTCAATGAATTAGATTCGATTCACAAGAACCCCTAAATAACTGCTCAATAGAAATATTGTGGGTCTCCCGTTTTTATCCCACCCTTGTTTGGTAGTTCGATCGTGGAATTTTTTTTTTTTTATGTATTTCCGGAATATGAGTGTGTGACTTGTTATAATTGATCCTATGGATACTACAGAAAAAAATCTGTCATCTTGATCAAAATGGTTTTATTTCGTTGGATATTCAGTCTAGTCTAGTATCTGGAGCACGCAATATATGAAATAAATTAAAAAATATTCTAACTATGATTCATACTTATCAGACCTCGCGGCCGGACTCCAAAAAAAGAGTTAGAAGTGATAAATCCAAAATTTTTTTTTTCAACTCCCGTTTATTCTTTTTTTTATTATTATTAAAGGATAAACGTTTCTTTGCATTTATTAGTTTCATTATAAAAAATCATTGAATAAGCGATGATCCAAAGATTCTTACTCAGAGAATTTTTGAACTTTTTTCTTTTTTTTGTTTTGGAAGGTTTTATTGACTCATCGTGGTTCTAGTATGAATCTGTGGTTTTAATTGATTCATAGGGTCTTAACAAGAGAATTCCTATCAATAAATAATAAAGAAAACAAGAGTAAAGTCGCATTACACACAAATAAAAAAAAAATAGGTAAATAGAAGATTCAAGAGGCCCGTAATGATCCATAATATAAACACGAATGAGCCGACTTGATATTTT